CTCCATAAGAAAGAAAGGACTTACTCTCTTTGGGATCTGATACTACACCGCTGCTGAATACCTTAGTAGATCAACTCTATTACATAAGTGGATTCCTAACTTTTATCTCCTATCATGACATAAGTAAAGCAGTTCTTATTGTATCGGCCCAAACCTTCGCTAATTGATCTTTACGGCGCTTCCCCCATCAATTAGATCTTTTATCCATAGAATCGAATCTTCTAGGCATATCTATTTCTTCCTATTTTGGCTTCTAGGAAGTCTCTTTCTTTGCTACAGCTAATAAAAATCGTTGCTTTGTACGATAAATATGTAGAAAGCCTATTTTCGTTCTAGTATTTACTGGCGGATTGGATCTTTCTTTCCCTCTTTCTATAGTGGAGATAGTCGCACGTAATGACAGATCACGGCCATATTATTCAAAGCTTGTGGTAAGAATGGGTTTCGTTCGAGTGCCCGGAAATAATATTCCAAAGCTTTCGTATGTTCTCCGTTGCTTGTATGGATAAGGCCTATGTTATAGAGTATATAACTTCGATCATAGGGATCAATTTCGAGTCGCGTAGCTTCATAATAATTATGTAAAGCTTCCGCATAATTTCCTTCGGATTGAGCTGACATCCGTTACGGTTGTTCATTCTAGTCAAATAATCCCCGTTCCAGAACCGTACGTGAGATTTCAATCTCATACGGCTCCTCCCTTCTGTACATAATGAATAATTGTATATAATGAATAATAAGAATCCATGGAATCCAAAAAAAGATATTGCAAGATTCTCATTATGAACTGATAGGGGCTAGTATTTTTACAAGAAATTTCTAGCCAGCCTTCCTGCAAGAGGTCTTTGCTTAACATCCAGCGTATTGGTGTTAGATAGAAAAGGTAACTCCAACAATTTCTTTGTCCTCAACGCCTCTTATTTCCAGGAATGAGTCACTTCAACGGACTTCGATGGTTCTACGGGTATCCAAAGTACGAACGAGATGGATGTTTGTTGTCCCAACCACTCTTTCTTGTTTGTTAGTCCCGATCCCGATAAGGAAAAGGGGGTAAGTTCGAACTCAAGTTTTCTTGTTGTTGATTCCTAGGTGTAGTGCTTCTTCTTCTATGCCGCCTACTGGTATTAGTGAATTAGGATTGACTTGTAATAACCTATAGGTGGAACCTTTCGCTCAATACTCAAATTAAAAATGGAAGCATCTGAGGCTGCATCACTCGGGGATACACGAGTGAAGGAATTGTTCTATTTCCAAACTTCACCTTCACGAAGCGTAGGTTTCTTTCGGGTATTTTTTAAGAGAATCTAAAAAATAGAATAATCTTTTTTCGTTTTATCCCCAATCATGTGCCTTTCTCGCTCGTAAGACTGAGAATGGTAAATAAATAAAAAGAATCAAATCGCACCATCTCTGTAATAGGTGAATGCCTTTTTTTCTCCTGAAGTTGTCGGAATTATTCGTAATAAGATAGTGGCTACAATTGAAGAGGTCTTATCAATAAAATTTCCATTTATCCGTGATCTAGGCATAGTTCGCAATCCACTCCCTAATTCTTTTCATTCCCTCTCGTAGGAAAAGAATCCCACAAACAAAGGAATTGGACAGTACGAAATCACACAAAAAAGACTCGTTAAAAAAAATGCATGTTTTTTTTATCCCCCGAGCTCCGAATCTTTTTTCTTTGACTTTGAGAAAAAAGTTTTCTATTTTGCTAGTTCGAATTGTTCGCATTGATGCGTCAGATCTAGATCGGAAGAGAAAAGAAAGAGATGTCCTTTCATTCATGTATGAATGAAAGGACATCTCTTTCTTTTCTCCAATAACCTATCCATATTTCTTTCTATCTTTTTTTTCTCATTTTGTCTAGGCTACAGGTATTTCCTCTTGTGTTTCTCTAGTGTCTCCCGGCTTCTGCTTACTAAACTTACGAATTCTTCCTCGGATCTTTTGAGCTTCGTGGATAGCTCCAGGTTATTATTGTCTTTTTCTTCCAGGAGCGCCTTTTGGTGCTCCAATTGCTCGTTTTTGGTAGCGACCTCCTGGCCTCCTCCTGCCATTTCTTCCGTTCAAGGTCGTGGCTCCTGGAAGCATATTTCACATATCGGTGTTTCTCCTTGTTGCAAGAAGCTAAGTTGCTTTTGGTGCAATGAAGCTCGTATTCGAGGAATTAATAGGCTGAATCACTCTTGTTTTTTTCGCTCTCCAGATCGGAGATGCGATTTTCTTTTTCTTCTCTTTTACTTTCCAAGACAGTATCGCCTCCGTATATAGCCAGGATGCGGCTAAGCCGCCCATTTGTCTGTCCTTTCGGAAAAGCTCTCCCACGAGGAAACCTATTTGTTGTTCCGATTCCCAGAAGAAATTCGCCTCATCGCGGTTGTCCCGCGCTGTGGTCGTATCCCCAAAAAATACATTTGGGTCCCAGGTCTGGGGTAACATTCCCCTGTTCATACGCGGCTTTATTAGGATGCTTTTCAGCCTTTTTGATACTTTTGGGGAATCCAGTGCCCGCAAGTAACAGACTTGCAGCCTAGAGAAGATTTGACGGGCTCCAGTTTTGGGGGTGCCCCAAGAGCGGAAGGTTATAAGTAAATAGACCAGAATACAGATCCAAAACTGCGCCAACAGTGTGAGCATTGTGAATAGTTCAGGCAAGAGTTGTTTTGCTTGTGGGAAAAGAGTTGCCAGTAGGACTAACATTCTTGTGAGTAGATTGATCCTTGTTTGGATCAGGAAGTACAAAACGAGCATATCCCTATCGTTCATGAGTCTCCTACTAATACTCTAAAAAATGTTAATATAATAATATTTTTTTTTTTTTTCATTCAATTCATTTTATTAGCAGAGTATCTAGTTTCAAGAATTCGGGATTCGCTGGGTTTCTGGGCCATAATCAGACCATCAGATTTTGTCGGAGAGATGGCCGAGCGGTCCAAGGCGTAGCATTGGAACTGCTATGTAGGCTTTCCTTTGTTTACCGAGGGTTCGAATCCCTCTCTCTCCGTCCCTTCACGGAATTCATGAACCTTAATTGACCACAATGGATCAAATACTTTCCCCAAGGGAATGTTTCTTTTCTATAAATTCTCGATTACTCATGTTTGTAGTCCAGAAAAATACTGGAAAGAGCGGCCAAGGAATGCAAATATCCCCGCCGATCTATGATACATAACTGGGAACCCACAATATCTTAGGTCAAGATATTTAGTTTTGTCGAAAAGTCGAAAAGAGGGCCAAAATTTCCGAAGCTTTGTTCTTTTAGTTAGGTTCAAGTTTGACGGGAATAATATTCTACAACTCGCAACTCTTCGATTTTCAAACCAACCCGACGACGAGCTATTATTTGCTTGACTAATCCTTTATATTGGGCTGCGTGAAGAGTCAAATGTTCCGGCACTTTCTTCTGGGAGGATGAAGCAAGAGAATTTTGAATGAGAGCTCTAGTTTTTTGTTCATCCTTCGTTGTAATAATATCTCGAGGTTTGCAGCGATAACTTGGGATATCTACTAGACAACCATTAACTAAAATATGTCTATGATTAACTAATTGCCTGGCCCCAGGAATGGTCGAAGCCATACCCAGTCGAAAAATTATGTTATCCAAACGCATTTCAAGTAATTGTAGTAAAACCTGACCTGTTGATCCTTTGGTTTTGCCAGCGATACGAACGTATTTAAGTAATTGTCGCTCTGTCAGACCATAATGAAAACGCAATTTTTGTTTTTCCAATAGACGACTCCGATATTGAGCTTGACAGTAAGATTGAGGTTTTTTGTTTTTGTTCTTCTTTTTTTTCTTGGGGGGGAGAGTAGGCACTTTACTGGTGAGTCCCGGTAAAGCCCCCAGACGGTTTATTTTTTTGAGCCGAGGCCCTCGGTAACGAGACATAAAGACTCCTTTTTTTATTGAAAATGCAAGTGACGAAATTAAGACTGAACGAAATGCTAAACGAAGAAAAATCGAATGAAGTACTGTACTACAAAGAAGAATGCGATGAATTGAATCAATATTCGGATTCTTTGGTATATATAGCAAGTTAAGAATACTTTTCTTGATTTGTTCCTAACTGCTCGAAGCTTTTTTTTATTCATAGTTGGAAGTTCTTAGGATATACTAGATCAGTCACTTTTTTAAAGACGGTAAGGTAAAGAAGTCTTTTCAATATTCCATTCCTTGGTGTCAAGGAGACTTTCATGTTTCAAAGTCGAAAAAAAGCCGGCTATCGGAATCGAACCGATGACCATCGCATTACAAATGCGATGCTCTAACCGCTGAGCTAAGCGGGCTCACATAACATAAATTTTGCATAAGAATTCTGCAAACTGCCAGGATCTTAGCTATTCAGAAACCCTCTAGCATATAGAAAGAATAGAAATCGAATTCAGAATGAATATTCTCTAACAAGAAATCTCAAATAGAATTTTTTATCCTTTTTCAATTGAAATCAAATCGAAAATCACTCGAATTTTTCATTGCTTCTAGTTCTCAGTTTTCGTTTTTAGTTATAGGATTCTCTTTTCTATTTACTATTTCTATGAATAGGATTATAAAGAATCAAGATAATAAGGATATAATACGGACCAGAAAAAAAAAAAATGAGACATTCCTCTGGTTTCATTCAGAGCGATAAGACAACAAAGAATCGACCGTTCAAGTATGAAAAACATCACATTAATAATGAGAAGAAGAGAGGCATATATTCTGTGGTATGGATCCACCCAGGTTGAATTGCGAATTCATCAATGCTAGAATCATTTCTGATTGGACCAAAGACCCATTCTTCGATAGATAAGGATCGATAAGATATATAAGAAATAAGAAATCAATATAGAAGTAAACGGATAAACTTTTTAGAGAGAGAATCCTATCTACTGAACTCAAAGGTTACGGTATAAGCAAAAATGAAAGAAAAATGAGAACGAAAAGAAAGAGGGGGGAAGGGGATCCTATTTTCAAAACAAAACAAAAAGGGGATATGGCGAAATTGGTAGACGCTACGGACTTGATTGGATTGAGCCTTAGTATGGAAACCTACTAAGTGAAAACTTTCAAATTCAGAGAAACCCTGGAATCAAAAATGGGCAATCCTGAGCCAAATCCTGTTTTCAGAAAAAAAAAAGGGGGATTCCGAAAACAAGAATCTAAAAAGGATAGGTGCAGAGACTCAACGGAAGCTGTTCTAACGAATGGGGTAGACTTCGGTGCTAGAGGAATCATTCCAATAAAGGGATGAAGGATGAACGTAGATACATACGTATAAATCAAACGATTCATATTAATTCTTCCCCGAATCCTTCTTTTTTTCTATGAAAAATAGAACCATTATTGTGAATCGATCCCCACTAATTCAGTGATCAAATCATTCACTCCCTAGTCTGATAGATCTTTTAACGAACTGATTAATTGGACGAGAATAAAGATAGAGTCCCATTCTACATGTCAATAGCAATACCGACAACAATGAAATTTATAGTAAGAGGAAAATCCGTCGACTTTAGAAATCGTGAGGGTTCAAGTCCCTCTATCCCCAATCACACTCAAAAAAAAAAGGCCCATCCCCCTAGAATCCCCCTATAAACTCTAGCCTCTTTTTCATCAGCGGTTCCATTCCACGATATGTTTCTGATTCACTCTTCGGTTTGCCAACTGGATCGGAGCAGAAATGCTCCTCCGTTATCACAAGTCCTTGAGATGTACGATATACGTACAAAAGAACATCTCTGAGTAAGGAACCCCCGTTTGAATCATTCACAGTACATATCCTGATTCTTAATTCAATGAAACTTACAAAGTATTCTTGTTGAAGATCTCAGAAATTCCCTGGGTAAGACTTTGTAATTTGTAATGCTTTTTGATTCTCTTTCATTTGAATTGACAGAAACCTAATCCATCTAGTAGGATGGGTATGATATGTCGGGAAGGGTCGGGATAGCTCAGCTGGTAGAGCAGAGGACTGAAAATCCTCGTGTCACCAGTTCAAATCTGGTTCCTGGCATCGAGTATCTAATAGATACTCATCTTCTGAGAATTCGTTGACATCTCAGAAGAAATTTTTTTATTCTAGAAATTTTGATATTCTTCTATTCTTTTGATATTCTTCTATTCTATAGGATTGAATAAAAAGAAAAAGACTCTCCACGGATACCATTATTTTATGGGCAAAAAGCCATTGTTTTCAGTTAGTTCAAAAGAAGGCAACAAGGTCCTTTCTTTTTCTAAAAATTCGAAAAAGCAGCCATTTTACAAAGTCATTTGGAATTTGTTGTTTATTTGTGGCGTAATGTGTCTGGTCCTATTGGTTTGTAAATTCTTCGGCAAACCTCCGGAGCATCCTCCCTGCCCTTTTTACCCTGCCTTTATTGTGTTAGTCCATAAGGATCCTAAGAGTCCTTATTTGATTGATGTAGAGCCAGACGGGTTATTTTTGGATAAATGAGTCTCAACTCAAAGACCGGGCCCGTCGGGCACGAGCAGTCGCCGTCAATGACCGTAGACGTGAGTTGCGCGATCTAGGCGGATGTCCTCGGTGCCATTGAGATATTGGAAAGCAGCATGGAAACTCCAATGGGCGGTGGATCAATGCATTCATTTCATTTTCAGTAGAGCTAGTTTCAATTTCAAATCGATCCGCGGATGTCTGAAACCAAAACGCAAGGTATCTATATGTATGTAGAAATAGTGAGATCCGATGACGCGGATGCTTTAAGTTTGAGGATTTCGAAGGCGGGCCACGAGGAAGTCTTTATGGGCGGGCTAAGTGGGGACTCGGTCCACTTTTCTAGCACTTAATTCTCTACTTATAATAGATAATTAATGGATAGACTTCTCATAAGCTATCTTTCTACCAGGTAAAAATATGAACTCCGGGTATTTATTCTATGACAACTTTCAACTTACCCTCTCTTTTTGTGCCTTTAGTGGGCCTAGTAGTTCCGGCAATGGCAATGGCTTCTTTCTCTCTTCATCTTCAAAAAAACAAGATTTTTTAGATCCCATCCGATGCGATGGAACATCGATTTCTTTCAAAAGACCACCCGCACTTGATCATAATATCGATTTATATGGTACAAGATATGGCTTCTTACGAACATATCCCTAAGAGCTCTTCTCTTTCTTATGTGTGTGGAACTGTGATCTGTGGATCAATGCATTCATTTCATTTTCAGTAGAGCTAGTTTCAATTTCAAATCGATCCGCGGATGTCTGAAACCAAAATGCAAGGTATCTATATGTATGTAGAAATAGAAATAGTGAGATCCGATGAAGCAGATGTTTTTTTTAGATCTTATCTAATCAATTGGATGAATGACTCCTAAAGGTTCACATAATAATCGTGCTAGTTGATGAGAGTTACTTTGGGAACAAAAAAAGGAAAGTAAAAATTTATTCTCTCAATTCCAATAAATAAAAAAAAACTGGATCTAGTATGAACTGGCGATCAGAAGGGATATGGATCAAACTTATAGCGGGGTCTCGAAAAACAAGTAATTTCTGCTGGGCCTGTATCCTTCTTTTAGGGTCATTAGGATTCTTATTGGTTGGAACTTCTAGTTATCTTGGTTGGAATTTGATATCCTTATTTCCATCTCAGCAAATCTTTTTTTTTCCACAAGGGCTCGTGATGTCGTTCTATGGGATCGCGGGTCTTTTCATTAGCACCTATTTGTCGTGCACAATTTCGTGGAATGTAGGTAGTGGTTATGATCGATTCGATAGAAAAGAAGGAATAGTGTCTATTTTTCGTTGGGGATTTCCTGGAAAAAATCGTCGTATCCTCCTTCGATTCCTTATGAGAGATGTCCAGTCGATTAGAATCGAGGTTAAAAAGGGTCTTTTTCCTCGTCGTGTCCTTTCTATGGAAATTCGAGGACAAGGTGACGTTCCTTTGACTCAGAGTGAGGAGAATTTGACTCCAAGAGAAATGGAACAAAAAGCTGCGGAATTGGCCTATTTCTTGCGTGTACCGATTGAAGTATTTTGAAATGAACTGAACTCCGCATTGGAAAAGGAACTCAGAAATCCTCTTTTTTTTTCTATTTTATTTATTGTCACTGAAGCTTGTTCAGAACGGGCATTCGAGCAAAGGTAAATGTAGATTCTAGGGAACAACCAGAAAACAAAGTGGTTTTTGTCCACCAAAACAAAACGATTTTTTATCTGTATGGAACGAAACGCAATTGTTTCGTACTAATTAGTAACAAACAAACAACAAATCGAATCTACTACTAATAAGTCTAGATTCATCAAATGTATCAGAACATTTCAGAATACATAATTCATCGTTTTGGTTCCGATATTTTGGATTCATAGATTCCATACTGAACTGATGGATCATATTCAATGACCTCTCTTTTCTTTTTTCACTTGGTGTTTCTTTTCCCTTCTTTTTTTTGTTTTGCTCCTGGATTCTCAAATGATTGGATCGTTTATAACTAGATAACTAGCATTTTTCTCTGGTTTTGCCACTCGTTTTTGATTTCATCATCACATCCATATTTTTTTGGAAATTTCCCTCAACTATTCCAGACTAAGCATAGCTGGCGAAACTATTCGAAATAATGGATATCCAAGCTAAGGGTTTTCTGTTGTCTCGAAGTCCGAATAGTATTCATGACTTGAAGTGGTTCTTTCGGGCATTCATCGAAAGGATGCAATTGCTTCGAATTTGACCAATTGAGATATCAGGAAACAATCTTTTTTTATTTCTTCATTCCACTTCGACGCGGAACCTTATCCTATTTCTATATTCAAGGACAAAAAAAAAAGGGGGGGGTAAATTCATAAGTTAGGTATAGGTTCGCTACCTTGTTATCGAACTGATATGTCATAGAAATAGCAGATTGGATAGATTCGACGAATGGGGTGGTTTCATTAGCAATTCACAGATTCAAAATGCCACAAAAAAAAGCGTTCACTAACCTCCCATATCTTGCATCTATCGTTTTTTTGCCCTGGTGGATCGATCTCTTAGTTCAAAAAAGTCTGGAATCTTGGGTTACAAATTGGTGGAATACGAAACAATCCGAAACATTCTTTTTGAATATTCAAGAAAAGAATGTTCTAGAAAAATTCATACAATTAGAGGAACTATTCCTTTTGGACGAAATGATAAAGGAGTACCCGGAAACAAATATCCAAAAGCTGCGTATAGGAATCCACAAAGAAATGATACAATTCGTCAAAATGCATAATGAGAATCATATCCATAGCATATTAAACCTCGCAACAAATATAATATGTTTCGCTATTCTAAGCGGCTATTTGATTCTGGGTAATGAAGAACTTGTCATTCTCAATTTTTGGGTTCAGGAATTCCTCTATAACTTAAGCGACACAATCAAAGCCTTTTCTATTATTTTATTAACCGATTTATGTATCGGATTCCACTCGCCACATGGATGGGAACTCATGATTGGCTCTGTCTACAAAGATTTTGGATTTGATCATAACGATCAAATTCTAGCGGTTCTTGTTTCCACTTTTCCAGTCATTCTAGATACAATTTTGAAATATTGGATCTTCCATTATTTAAATAGCGTATCTCCGTCACTTGTAGTGATTTATCATTCAATGAATGACTAAAAAACAATACACGGATATTAACTCAATTAGAATGTTTGTTACTTCCTACAGAAACAAACCATTCAAAATCTTACTCACGTTTTTATATTTCTACCCATTTAGTAAAATCCTCCTGTATTACAATACAATGATTCCAGTATAATAACAATAACAGAATCAGAGATAGGGAACTATAATAGCAACCTACCCAATCTATTGTAGAAATTTTCGTGCTCAATGATTGGACCATGCAAAATAGAAATACCCTTTCTTGGATAAAGGAACAGATGAATCAATTCATTTCTCTATCTATCATGATATATGTAATAACTCAGACATCTACTTCATATGCATATCCCATTTTTGCGCAGCAGGGCTATGAAAATCCACGAGAAGCGACTGGGCGTATTGTATGTGCCAATTGCCATTTAGCTAATA